CAGGTGTAGGCTAAGTAAATCAATGGACAGTCTTGGTCCTTTTGAAAATACCAGTGTAAGTGAAGATCCAATTTTAAATGATATGGATAAAGACATTTTAAATTTTAGCGACAAGTCTAATTACAGTAATGTTGATCATTTAGTCGGCGACAGATACATTCGGAATTTCATATCTGATGACACTTTTTTCGTTAGGGATAGTAATAGGGACAGTTATTCCATATATTTTGATATTGAAAATAAAAATTTTGAGATTGACAACAACCGTTCTTTTCTAAGTGAACTAAAAAGTTCTTTTTATAGTTATCAGACTTCTAGTTATATGAATAATGCACCCCAAAGTGACGATACTCGCCACGATCGTTACATGTATGATACTAATTCTCATTATAGTTGGAATAATCACATTAATAGTTGTATTGACAGTTATCTTGGTTCTCAAATTTGTATTGATAGTTACATTTTAAGCAACAGTAACAATTACAGTGACAGCTACATTTATAGTTACATTTGTGGCGAAAGCGTAAATAGTAGTAAAAGCGAGAGTTCCAGTATAAAAACTAGCACAGATGATAGTGATTTTAGTATAAGTTCTAATAATTTAAATGTAACTCAAAAATACAGGCATTTGTGGATTCAATGCGAAAATTGTTATGGATTAAATTATAAGAAATTTTTAAAATCAAAAATGAATATTTGTGAACAATGTGGATGTCATTTGAAAATGAGTAGTTTTGATAGAATCGAACTTTCGATTGATCCCGGTACTTGGGATCCTATGAACGAAGACATGGTCTCTCTGGATCCCATTGAATTTCATTCGGAGGAGGAACCTTATAAAGATCGTATTGATTCTTATCAAAAAAATACAGGATTAACTGAGGCTGTTCAAACAGGCACAGGTCAACTAAATGGTATTCCCGTAGCAATTGGTGTTATGGATTTTCAGTTTATGGGTGGTAGTATGGGATCTGTAGTGGGCGAAAAAATCACACGTTTGGCCGAGTATGCTACCAATCAATTTTTACCTCTTATTCTAGTGTGTGCTTCCGGAGGAGCACGCATGCAAGAAGGAAGCTTGAGCTTGATGCAAATGGCTAAAATATCTTCCGCTTTATATGATTATCAATTAAATAAAAAGTTATTTTATGTAGCAATCCTTACATCCCCTACCACAGGCGGGGTGACGGCTAGTTTTGGTATGTTGGGAGATATCATTATTGCCGAACCCAATGCTTATATTGCATTTGCAGGTAAAAGAGTAATTGAACAAACATTGAATAAGACAGTACCTGAGGATTCACAAGTGGCTGAATATTTATTCCATAAGGGCTTATTCGATCCAATCGTACCACGTAATCCTTTAAAGGGCGTTCTGAGTGAGTTATTTCGGCTACATGCTTTCTTTCCTTTGAATGAAAATTAGATTAGAGCCTTAGAGTCTTAATTTAATAAAACTTAATAAATTTTTTTATGTGTGGTGATCAAGTAGTTATTTAATTTATAGGAATCAAAGTCAAAATCCGAAGAATGGATTTTGACTTTGGTAACATAAGATTGAATTGTAGAAAGAACCATCCGGATCGTTTTTTTATCGATATTCCTGGTTACTAATACTAACTAGGAAATCTCTATTAAACAAAAGAGTGAATTCTTTCGCTTTCTTCCGTGGAATTAGTTAACAAGGTCTTGCATCTTTCTATATCTCCCGAAAATAATCCCCCACTAAGAATCCTTTTTGTTGGATCGTATTATAACGAATTCTTTGGGAGTTTTTAGGAAATACTTAAAAATTTTATTAAATTATGAAATTTATAAGACAAGAAAAGATAATAACTACTAATACGAATAAGAAAAGGGTGGATTATTGTATATATATATTTCATGTAGAAACATGTAGAAAGATGAATTAGAAACATGTAGAAAGATGAATAGGTCCATTTATTTATATATTTATTGTATTTTATTAATTAATATATATTTCTTAATTAATTAATATATATTTCTTAAATTAATATATATTTCTTAAAACATATACTTATAGACTCCCTATCCCTATTAAGTATATATATACTCACTTAGGTATACTTAGTATAATATAACAATTCTATATGAATTAAAGGTTCAAATATAAAACAATAAATATAACAATAAATAACAGGTACAAATATTAAATCGAGGTACCCATTCTATGATAACTCTCAACAGTCTCCCCTCCATTTTTGTGCCTTTAGTGGGCTTAGTATTTCCGGCAATTGCAATGGCTTCTTTATCTCTTTATGTTCAAAAAAACAAGATTTTTTAGATACAACAAGGACAAATCTTATATATATATATTTTTTCAAGACTTACTTGGATCATAACACGGATATCTATTTAGTAAAATATGGTATAATATGCGGCTTCCTTCGGGCATAAGCTCTTATGTATGTGTAAACATGATAAATGAATTATAACTATTTTCAAATAGATCGGGATCGGGGAGAATTTCTGAAATGTAAAGTCAATATATCTATATGTATTAGGATGTATTAGGAAATCATATGAAAGGGATGTTATTATTTTAGTTTGGATCTAAGAAATTCGATGAATTATCCCTAAAGGTTCACATCATAATAGTGCTGGTTGATGAGAGTTACTTCGGAAACAAAAAAAAGTAAAAAAAATTATTTTTGTTATTCTCCCAATTCCAATAAAATGCAACTAGGTCTAGTTAGAGTATGAGTTGGCGATCAGAACGTATATGGGTAGAACTTATAGCGGGGTCTCGAAAAACAAGTAATTTCTGTTGGGCCTTTATTCTTTTTTTAGGTTCATTAGGGTTTTTATTGGTTGGAACGTCCAGTTATTTTGGTAGGAATTTTATATCTTTATTTCCTTCTCAGCAAATAATTTTTTTTCCACAAGGTATCGTGATGTCTTTCTATGGGATCGCAGGTCTTTTTATTAGCTCCTATTTGTGGTGCACAATTTCGTGGAATGTAGGTAGTGGTTATGATCGATTCGATATAAAAGAGGGCATAGTGTGTATTTTTCGTTGGGGATTTCCTGGAAAAAATCGTCGCATATTCCTCCGATTCCTTATGAAAGACATTCAGTCCATCAGAATAGAAATTAAAGAGGGTATTTATGCTCGTCGTGTCCTTTATATGGAAATAAAAGGACAAGGAGCCATTCCCTTGACTCGTACTGATGAGAATTTGACTCCGCGAGAGATTGAGCAAAAAGCTGCCGAATTGGCCTATTTCTTGCGTGTACCAATTGAAGTATTTTGAAAAAAGGAACTGAAGAATGAATACTTTGCAAGAGATAAAAAACTCAAGAATCATCTTTTTTTCTATAGCATAACTTAACTGAAGTTTCTTCAGAACGCTTACTCGAGCCAAAGCAAACGTATATGAAACAATTCTAAAACTAAATTGTTTATGTCCACAATTTTTTTTATGCGTATGGAAATCCACTTAACTCAATTCAGTAACAAATCTAAATGATAGATTCATCATATATCAAAACAAAACATTTCATCATAAAGTAAAGAATTTTTTTTTTCTAAATATTTGATATTTTGATAGAACGGGAGTTCTTTCGTCTCGAAATCCGACTACTATTAATTTGAAGAGGGCTCTTTCTTATTCTATATTCTTTCTAAATTCAAGGACTAACCGCTGTACTGAATCACAAAAAAATCCGGAAATACATCGATGACTTGTAATAGAACTTATGCTTGATAGAAATATTAGTATCATATAGAGTCGACGAATGAGGTGCGTTCATTAAAAATTTTTAAATTCACAGACGAAAAAATGGCAAAAAAGAAAGTATTAATTTCCCTTCTATATCTTGCATCTATAGTATTTTTGCCTTGGTGGATCTCTCTCTCATTTAATAAAAGTCTGGAATCTTGGTTTACTAATTGGTGGAATACTAGGCAATCCGAAATTTTTTTGAATGATATTCAAGAAAAGAGTATTCTAAAAGAATTCATAGACTTAGAGGAACTCTTACGTTTGGACGAAATGATAAAGGAATACCCGGAAACACATTTACAAAAGCCTCGCATCGAAATCTACAAAGAAACGATCCAATTGATCAAGATGCACAACGAGGATCGCATCCATACAATTTTGCACTTCTCGACAAATATAATCTGTTTCGGTATTCTAAGTGGTTATTCTATTCTAGGTAATGAAGAACTTGTTATTCTTAACTCTTGGTTTCAAGAATTCCTATACAACTTAAGCGACACAATAAAAGCTTTTTCTATTCTTTTATTAACTGATTTATGTATAGGATTCCATTCGCCCCACGGTTGGGAATTAATGATTGGCTCTGTCTACAAAGATTTTGGATTTGCTCATAATGATCAAATTATATCCGGTCTTGTTTCTACTTTTCCAGTCATTTTAGATACAATTTTTAAATATTGGATCTTTCGTTATTTAAATCGTGTATCTCCTTCACTTGTAGTGATTTATCATTCAATGAATGACTGAAAAGTGATCGAACGATCCAATTATAATATTTGTTACTTTGTACATAAGCAAAACATTCAAAATTGTACTTACTACCCATCCAAGGGATTCCTCCAATATTCCAGTAAAATTATTTATATTTAATATTTAAGTAAATAGCAAAATTATAGATAGGGAACTATAGTAGCGACCTACCTAATTTTATTGTAGAAATTTTCGGGATCAATGATTGGACCATGCAAACTAAAAATACCTTTTCTTGGATAAAGAAAGAGATTACTCGATCCATTTCCGTATCGCTCATGATATATATACTAACCCAGGCACCCCTTTCAAATGCATATCCCATTTTTGCACAGCAGGGTTATGAAAATCCACGAGAAGCGACTGGCCGTATTGTATGTGCCAATTGCCATTTAGCTAATAAACCCGTGGATATCGAGGTTCCACAAGCGGTACTTCCTGATACTGTATTTGAAGCAGTTGTTCGAATTCCTTATGATCTGCAACTGAAACAAGTTCTTGCTA